AGTGGGGTGAGTTATGATGTTTGTATTTTTGTTTGGTTTTTAGTTTGGGTGTATTACGGAGGTGGGGTGGTTATAGTTTGTTTAGTTAGGGTTGGTAGGGGGTTTTGGGTTTAAACGTTAGTTTGTTTGGTGATGAAATGATTGTGTTTGTTTGGTTTGTTGATTGGGGGGAAAATAGAGGTAGTTTGATTGTTTGTTTGTTGTAAACGTTATGATGATGAATGATTTTGTTTTTTGTAGGAATATATAGTTAAATTTTTAAAAGATAAAGATAAAAAATAACAAACAAAAAAGAAACGAACGCATGAAAATGTGGTTTAGGTAGTAATTCCTAGAAAGGGTAAATATAGTAAATATGTCCGGCAACCATTGCATTATCTGGTTACTTAAGAGGTAAATAGCCTCCCCCTCGTGAATGGGGTCAAAGTGCATCGGGGTCTAAGTATGCGAAGGGTTATCCAACGAAGCCATGACAAGTTAAGTGGTTTCAGGGAACGACGGTTCGACGGTCATGTGATGGACATGTCAAGAGGAAGGTATCACCTGCTACGCACTGGAAGGGCTTATTGAAGAGACCCCTAAAAAAGACAAAGTGTAAGAGCGGTCGGATGCCGGGGTTATGAGAGTAGGGAGGAGTATTCATCCGACCGCTTGTATCTGTGAAGAGCAAGAGAGAAGGATGGAGGCAAGTTATGGCCCTGAAATAGGAACCAATAGCGCAAAAGAGCAAGTTGGGCTAGGGTGTAGGGGGAGGTTATGTCCTTGAAGCCAATAACCTAGGGCAGCACTGACACGGGGTAGCTCGGTTCTCGTGAGGATCACGATTAATAGATAACCAGGTTCTCTGGCTTGGGAGCTCCTGAAAGTGGTTGGTAAGACATGGGACCCTAGGAGGTGGGCGAATTCAATAGTCTGGGAGAATGCAAAGGAGTACTGTGACGTTCATCCGTTTGGTTGAATAGGGGAAAGTACGAGGAAGTAGAGTACGATCTCAAGTAACGCTTGCGGCTCGGCTGGAGGTAGGATCACTTGGGTTTATGGTACCTGAAGCAAAGATGTGCCTAGAGGCGTAATGGTGCGAACATTATCTCTTAGAGGAAGATGTTTGAGTTGAAATGGCATAGCATACCCGTATGGCGTGGAGTATCCTACATTATAGTAGTGTCTGATGGGGCAAAAATACTAAATGAGGAAGTACATACCCCGTAAAGCATGAGAAAAATAAGTGCGGGGGGGTAAGGGGGGGGGGGTTCTTGTAGTTAAAATCGAATAACGGCGGCTTTTCAGGTCGCAGATCCCGGAGGAAGGCCGGGCGGGAATTATGATAGAATTTGTTATATTTTTAGGGCTTTGTTTCATTTTGGGGGGGTTAGCAGTTGCCTCCAACCCGTCTCCTTATTATGGGGTTGTAGGGCTGGTTTTGGCTTCTGTTGCTGGGTGCGGTTGATTAATGAGTTTAGGGGTTTCCTTTGTGGCTCTGGTTCTGGTTATGGTATATCTTGGGGGGATGTTAGTGGTGTTTGTTTATTCGGTGGCTCTGGCTGCGGATCCTTATCCGAAGGCTTGGGGTGATTGAGGGGTTGTTGGTTATGGTGTTGGTATGGGTCTGGTTGTGATGGTGGGGGTTGTAGTGGTAGGGGGATTTGAGTCTTTGGTGGGGGGGGATACGGTGAATAGTGGGGGGCTGTTATCGGTGCGGTCGGATTTTAGTGGTGTAGCTATGTTTTACTCGTGGGGGGCGGGGCTGTTTTTAATTGGGGGGTGGGGGCTGCTGTTAACTCTGTTTGTGGTACTGGAGCTTGTGCGGGGGTTATCTCGGGGGGCTATTCGGGCTGTTTAGGGGAGGGGTCAGAAAGTAGTTTAGTTGAAAATACCAGCTTTGGGAGTTGGTGATGAAGGTTTGATTCCTTTCTTTCTGAAGGTTTGTGAACTCTAAGAAGGGGTTGAGTCTTCAATCTTTGGCTTACAAGACCAATGTTTTTATAAACTATTAGAGTGGGTTAGAGTTTTAGTATTTTGTTTTCTAGTACGGCTGCGAGGGGGAATAGGACTAGAATGATTGTGAAGTAGGAGAGGGAGGCTAATTGGCCGATGATGATGAATGGATGTTCGACAGGTTGGCTCCCGACTCAGGTTAGGATGAGGAGGTTAGCTACTAGAGTTCAGAATAGGATTTGTGATAGGGGTCGGAAGGTCATTGAGCGTAGTTTGGAAGTGTGGAGGAGTGGGATGAGGAATAGGACTAGGACGGAGGCGGCTAGGGCGAGTACGCCTCCTAGTTTGTTTGGAATAGAGCGGAGAATGGCGTACGCGAATAGGAAATATCATTCGGGTTTGATGTGGGGAGGTGTAGCTAGGGGGTTGGCTGGTGTGAAGTTTTCTGGGTCGCCTAGTAGATTTGGGGAGAATAGGGCTAGTGAGACAAGCAGGATCAGTATTAGTGCAAAGCCTAGAATGTCTTTTACGGAGTAGTATGGGTGGAATGGGATTTTGTCACAGTCTGAGGGGATTCCTAGGGGGTTGTTTGATCCTGTTTCATGGAGGAGGGTGAGGTGGACTAGTGTTAGGCCTGCAATGAGGAAGGGCAGGAGGAAGTGTAGGGCGAAGAATCGTGTTAGTGTAGGGTTGTCGACTGAGAATCCGCCTCAGGCTCATTCTACTAGTGTTTGGCCAATGTAGGGGATAGCTGAGAATAGGTTGGTGATTACTGTGGCCCCTCAGAATGATATTTGTCCTCAGGGCAGTACGTAGCCTACGAAAGCAGTGGCTATTAGGGTTAGCAGTAGGATTACTCCGATGTTTCAGGTTTCTTTGTTGAGGTATGATCCGTAGTAAAACCCTCGGCCGATGTGGAGATAGATGCAGATGAAGAATAATGAGGCTCCGTTTGCGTGGAGGTTTCGGATTAGTCAGCCAAATTGAACGTTTCGGCATATGTGGGCTACTGAGTTGAAGGCTAGGGAGGTGTCCGCTGTGTAGTGAGTTGCTAGTAGTAGGCCGGTGACAATTTGTGTGATTAGGCAAATACCTAGGAGTGATCCGAAGTTTCATCAGGATGAAATGTTTGATGGTGTAGGGAGATCGATTAGAGCGTTGTTGATGGTTTTGAGAAGTGGGTGATTTTTACGTAGATTGAGGGCCATTAGAGGGTTCTGTATGTGGATATGAGGACGATGAGGATGGAGAGGGCGAAAGATCCTAGGTAGGCTTTAATTAGGCCGGAGTGGAGGGTGGTAGCAGTTTTGGCTGCTATTGTCTGTAGGTTGGCTAGGCCTTCTGGGCCTAGTTTTTTGTATCAGGAAAGGTCGATTAGGTGGGAGGCAATATTTTGGCCGCCGCTCAGGAGGGTTGTTGTGGTGAAGCGGTGTGCTAGGGGGTTGAAGTAGCCTAGTGATGTGGAGAAGTTTGAGAAACGTCCTTGTTTTGTGAGGATTATGGTTTGGGTCATTTTTGAAATTTCTAGGGCTAGGAGGATTCCTAGGGCGGTGACGAGTATGGCTGTTATTTTGATGTATAGGGGTATGGTGGTGGGTGGGGTTTTTATGGGGAGGATAAATGAGGTGATGATGAATCCAGCGGTAATGCTTCCTAGTGCTAGGCGGGTGATTGAGGAGATTACTGCGGGGTTGTTTTCGTTTATTGAGGTGAGGGGAGGAATTCGGACGAACCCGGATTGGACTAGAATGGTTATGCGGATTGTGTATACTGCGGCGAAGGATGTGGCTAGGAGGGTTAGGAGTAGGGCTCAGGTGTTTAGGTAGGATGTGTTTAAGCATTCGATGATCTGGTCCTTTGAGTAGAATCCTGCGAGGAATGGTGTTCCTATTAGGGCTAGGTTGCCGATGGTTAAGCATGAAGTGGTTGTTGGTAGTATTTTTTGGAGTCCTCCTATTTTTCGGATATCTTGTTCGCCGTTGAGGCTGTGGATGATGGAGCCCGAACATAGGAATAGTATGGCTTTGAAGAATGCATGGGTTGAAATGTGCAGGAAGGCTAGTTGTGGGAGGTTCAGTCCGATTGTTACTATTATTAGGCCTAGTTGGCTGGAGGTGGAGAAGGCGATGATTTTTTTGATGTCGTTTTGAGTGAGGGCACATGTGGCTGCAAATAGTGTTGACAGGGCTCCCAGGCATAGGCATAGGGTCAGGGCGGTTTGGTTGTTGCTGAATAGGGGGTGGGTTCGGATGAGTAGGAAGATTCCGGCTACCACTATTGTACTGGAGTGGAGTAGTGCGGATACGGGAGTTGGGCCTTCCATGGCTGCGGGGAGTCATGGGTGCAGTCCGAATTGGGCAGATTTGCCTGTTGCAGCTAGAATGAGGCCTAAGAGGGGGAGTGTGGGAGTTTGTGCGGGTATGGTGACTTGTTGGATTTCTCAGGTGTTTATGGAGGAGGCAAGTCATGCTATGCAGAGGATGAGGCCAATGTCTCCGACTCGGTTGTATAGTACGGCTTGTAGGGCGGCGGTGTTGGCTTCTGCTCGTCCGTGCCATCAGCTGATTAGGAGGAATGATATGATTCCGACTCCTTCTCAGCCGATGAAGAGGACAAAGAAGTTGTTAGCGATGATTAGGATGAGTATTGCTACTAGGAAGAATAGGAGGTAGGTAAAGAATTTTGTGATGTAGGGGTCTGATGCTATGTATCAGGTTGCGAATTGTAGGATGGATCAGGACACGAATAGGGCGATTGGGAAGAATGTGAGGGAGTAAAAGTCTATTTTTAGGCTGATGGGGATTTTGAAGTTTGTAATGAATTTTCATTCTCAGAAGGAGATTAGGGCCTCTGTCCCTGAGTGGATGAAGATTGTTATGGGGATTAGGCTGATTAGGAAGGATGCTTTTACTGTGTTTGTGATGGTGGTGGGAGTGTTTTTTAGGTTATCTGAGAGGAGGGGAAAGATAATAGGGGTGAGGAGGGTTGCTAGAGTTAATAATATTGATGTGCTTAGGACTAGGGGTAGGTCCATTACTTTCACTTGGATTTGCACCAAGATGAGTGGCTCCTAAGACCATTGGATTACTGTTATCCTTTGAAAGTAAGGGGGCTGAGGTTTTAGACTCAGATGCAAGAGTTAGCAGTTCCTGCTGTTTGAAACCTCCCCTCGGCAGGTAAGAAGGGTTTAACTTCTATCTTTAGAGTCACAGTCTAATGTTTGGGTTGAAACTATACTTGCATATGGGAACTCCTGAGATGAGTTCGGGCTTGAGGATTAGTAGGAATATGGGGATTGTGTGTAGTGCTATTAGGAGGTGCTCTCGTGTGGAGGTGTTTTGGATGGATGTGATGTGTGAGGGTAGGGTGCCTCGTTGCGTTGTTATGAGTATGTGCAGGGTGTATGAGGCGGTTAGTAGGATTGCGGCCCCTGTAAGGATGAGTGTTAGGGAGGATCAGTTAAAGAGAGCGATGATGATGGTTAGTTCTGCTATGAGGTTTGTTGTTGGGGGGAGGGCTATGTTCGCTAGGTTTGCTAACAGTCATCAGATGGCTATTAGGGGTAGGAGTGGTTGGAGGCCTCGGGCGAGGAGGAGGATGCGGCTGTGGGTTCGTTCGTAGTTGGTGTTGGCTAGGCAGAATAGTATGGAGGAGGTTAGGCCGTGGGAGATTATTAGGATTATGGCCCCTGAGAATGCTCATTGAGTTTGGATTATGGTTGCGGCTACAACTAGGCCTATGTGGCTGACAGATGAGTACGCGATTAGCGACTTTAGGTCGATTTGTCGTAGGCAGATGGCGCTGGTCATTAGGGCTCCTCATAGGGCTAGGGTGATGAAGGGGTAGTGAAGGTTGTTTGTTGATGGGTTCACCAGTAGGGTGATGCGTATGATGCCGTAGCCTCCTAGTTTTAGGAGCAGGGCAGCTAGTAGTATGGATCCAGCAATTGGGGCTTCTACGTGGGCTTTGGGGAGTCAGAGGTGTAGGCCGTATAGGGGGGCTTTGACCATGAAGGCTAGTAGGAGGGCTAGGCCTGATATCAGGCCTGTTCAGGAGGCTGGGGTTGTGGGGTGTGAGAGTTTAAGCAGGGGGAAGTATAGTGTGCCTACTTGGTTGTGGAGGTGCAGGATGGCGATTAGTAGGGGGAGGGAGCTGGCTAGGGTGTAGAATAGGAGGTAGATGCCGGCGCCCAGTCGTTCAGGTTGGTTACCTCATCGTGTGATGAGGATTAGGGTGGGGATTAGGGTGGCTTCAAATGCGATGTAGAATAGTATTAGTTCTGAGGCGGAGAAGGCTAGTAGGATGAATGGTTGGGCTAGGACTAAAGTAGCGGCAAAGATGCGTTTACGGATGGTGGGTTCTTGTTCTAGGTGATGTTGGCTTGCTATGATTATGAGGGGGAGCAGTCAGCACGATAGGACTAGTAGGGGGGAGGAGATTTGGTCGACAGAGGCTCAGGGGTTTAGGGTTTTGCCTGGGTAGTATGTGGGGGTTAGTCATTGGAGGCTGATGGCGGCGATTAGGAGGCTATGTGTTGTAATGTTAGTTCATAGGTGCTTGCATGGGGATAGGAGGGTTAGGGGTAGGAGTATGGCGGTTGGGATGATGATTTTTAGCATTGTAGTAGGTTAAAGTTATGTAGGTGGTCGGAGCCGTGGGTCCGGGTGGAGGCGACTAGTAGGGCTAGTCCTGTTCCTGCTTCGCAGGCGGAGAATGTTAGTATGAGGATGGGTAGGATGGAGGATGATGGTGTTTGTGTTTGGATGGGTCATATAGTGAGGGCGACGTACATTGATAGTATCATGCTTTCTAAGCATAGTAGGGCGGAGATTAGGTGGGTCCGGTGGAAGGCTAGGCCTAGAGTACTCAGGGTGAAGGCTGCGTAGAAGCTGAAGTGTAGGTGGGACATGAAGAAAGTTATAGGGTGTGAGCTATAATCTGTTGAGCCGAAATCAACTGTCTTAGTTAGACTAACTTTCTATTCTGCCCATTCTAGGCCTCCTTGGTTCCATTCGTAGATTAGGCCTAATGTGAGGAGGAGGATGAGGATGGAGGCTCAGGTTAGTGTGGTAGTGGGGGATTGGAGTTGGACTGCTCATGGTAGGGGGAGTAGGAGGGCGATTTCTAGGTCGAAGAGAAGGAATAGGATTGCTACTAGGAAGAATCGAATTGAAAAAGGGAGGCGGGCGGATCCTAGTGGGTCAAACCCACATTCGTAGGGGGATAGTTTTTCTGAGTCTGGGTTTATTTGGGCTAGTCAGAAGTTTAGGGCAGTTAGGAGAATGCTTAGGGTTAGAGATATAGTGAGTATGAAGAGGATTATGTTCATTGCTCTTCTCTGGGGTTAAACCAGATTTTAAGGATTGGAAGTCGATTGTAATAATTATACTAGAAGAGCAGGATCCTCATCAGTAGATAGAAATGTAAAGGAAGAGTCATACTACGTCTACGAAGTGTCAGTATCAGGCTGCTGCTTCAAAGCCGAAGTGGTGGTTTGATGTGAAGTGGTATTTGATTAGGCGTAGGAGGCATACTAGGAGGAATGTTGAGCCGATGATTACATGCAGGCCGTGGAACCCTGTGGCTACGAAGAATGTTGAGCCGTAGACTCCGTCGGCGATAGTGAAAGGGGCTTCGTAGTATTCCATGGCTTGGAGGGCGGTGAAGTAGAAGCCTAGGAGGACTGTTAGGGTGAGGGCATGGATTGCTTGTTTTCGGCGAGCTTCTGTGATGCTGTGGTGGGCTCATGTGACAGTGACTCCTGAGGCGAGGAGGATAGCAGTGTTTAGTAGGGGGACTTCTATGGGGTTTAGGGGAGTGATTCCTACAGGGGGTCATTGGCCTCCTAGTTCTGGGGTGGGGGCTAGGCTTGAGTGGAAGAATGCTCAGAAGAAACCTAGGAAGAAGAAGGCTTCTGATGTGATGAATAGTACTATGCCGTATCGTAGGCCTTTTTGGACGGTGGGGGTGTGGTGGCCTTGGAATGTGCTTTCTCGAATAATGTCGCGTCATCATTGGAATATGACTAGAAGGGTGCAGGTTAGGCCGATGATTAGGAGGTAGGGGGAGTTGTAGTGAAATCACATGGTGAGTCCTGAAGTAGTTAGGAGGGCGGCGGCGGCTCCTAGGATAGGTCATGGGCTGGGGTCTACTATGTGGTAAGAGTGTGCTTGGTGTGCCATTGGGTGTTAGATGTTTTCTTGTAGGTAGAGGCTGAGTAGGAGCACGAAGACATAGGCTTGGATCATGGCTACTGCTACTTCTAGGATGGTCAGGAGGAAAAGGACTAACAGTGTTAGTAGGGATACTACAGGTATTGTTGAGAGTAGGGCGGTGGTGGCGGTAGAGATCAGTTGAATGAGGAGGTGGCCTGCTGTCAGGTTGGCTGTTAGGCGTACGCCTAGTGCTAGGGGGCGGATAAGAAGGCTTGTTGTTTCAATTAGGACTAAGGCAGGGATTAGTGGGGTGGGAGTGCCTTCTGGCAGTAAGTGCCCTAATGAGGTGGAAGGCTGATTTCGAAGTCCTGTGAGAAGGGTAGCAAGTCATAGGGGGAAGGCTAGGGCTAGATTTATGGATAGTTGTGTGGTTGGTGTGAATGTGTAGGGTAGTAAGCCTAGAAGGTTGATTAGTAATAGGAAGATTATTAGTGATGTTAGGATTAGGGCTCATTTGTGGCCTTTTTTGTTCAGCGGTATTATCAGTTGTTTTGTAACTAGATTAATAAATCATAGTTGGAGTGTGGAGAGTCGGTCAGTGATTCATCGGTTGCCTGGGGAGGAGATTAGGAGGGCTGGGAATGTTAGGGCGATGAGGATTAGGGGGATTCCTAGTAGGGATGGACTTGAGAATTGGTCGAAGAAGCTTAGGTTCATGGTCAGGTTCAGGGGGTTGCTTTAGGGGTTTCGGGTGTTTTGTTGGATGGAGGGTTTATAGTGATGAATGCGAGTAGTTTTGGTTGGATGATTAGGGAGAAGGTGAGTCATGAAGCGAGCATGATAAAAAATCATGGGCTTGGGTTTAGTTGGGGCATACCATTAAGGAGGGGTGGATCCTCTTTCTCCAGCTTAAAAGGCTAGCGCTGTTCCATAGCTTCTTAATGATTAGGAAGGTAATGTAGAAGATCAGCTTTCGAAATTGGCGAGGGGGGTGGCTTCAACTACGATTGGTATGAAGCTGTGGTTAGCGCCGCAAATTTCTGAGCATTGTCCGTAGTAGACTCCGGGACGAGAGGCGAGGAAAGCAGTTTGGTTGAGGCGTCCAGGGATTGCGTCGGTTTTCACACCTAGGCTTGGTACGGCTCATGAGTGGAGTACGTCGTCGGCAGTGACGATGACTCGGACTTTAGATTCTGTGGGGACAATGACTCGGTGGTCTACTTCTAGCAGGCGGAAGTGGCCTAGTGGTAGGTCTGATGTAGGGATTATGTAGGAGTCAAATGTCAGTTCTTTGAAGTCGGTGTATTCGTAGGTTCAGTATCATTGGTGGCCGATGGCTTTTAGGGTTAGGTCTGGTTCGTTAATTTCGTCTATTATGTATAGGATTCGTAGGGATGGGAGGGCAAGTATAATTAGGACTGCGGCTGGGAGGATTGTTCAAACGAGTTCAATTTCTTGGGCGTCTACAGAGCTTGATGATAGTTTTCCTGTAAGTATTAGGGCTAGTAGGTATAGGACTAGGCTGCAAATGGCTAGGGCTACTATTAGAGCATGGTCGTGGAATTGTATCAGTTCTTCTATGATGGGTGATGAAGCGTCTTGGAAACCGAATTGTGAGTGGTTGGCCATAGTTTTGGGGTGAGGTGTACTGGGGTTTCACCTGTGATTTAGCCTTGACAAGGCTATGTAATTGTTTTACTAACACCTCTATTATGAGAAAGAAGCATAAGTGGTTTATGCGGTTGGCTTGAAACCAACATATGGGGGTTCGACTCCTTCCTTTCTTGGACTTGAACAAAGGCAGGTTCTTCGAAGGTGTGGAATGGGGGTGGGCAGCCGTGGATTCATTCGATGTTTGTGCTTGTTAGCTCAGGTTGGGTAGCTTTACGTTTTGATGCGAAGGCTTCTCAGATGATAAATACCAGCATGATTACGGCTGTTAGGGAGATTAGAGAGCCTACTGAGGAGATGGTATTTCATAGAGTGTAAGCGTCTGGGTAGTCTGAGTATCGTCGTGGCATACCGGCGAGGCCTAGGAAGTGTTGGGGGAAGAAGGTTAGGTTTACACCTACAAACATTACCCCAAATTGGGTTTTGGCTCATGTGGAGTGTAGGGTGTATCCGGTGAATAGTGGGAATCAGTGGGTGAAGCCTGCTATGATTGCGAATACTGCGCCTATTGAGAGTACATAATGGAAGTGAGCTACTACGTAGTAGGTGTCGTGCAGAGCGATATCTAGTGAAGAATTTGCTAGCACAATTCCTGTTAGTCCTCCGATTGTAAAGAGGAAGATGAATCCGAGGGCTCATAGTATAGGAGGGTCTCATTTGATTGTACCTCCGTGTAGCGTTGCTAGTCAGCTGAATACTTTGATTCCTGTTGGGATGGCAATGATTATGGTGGCGGATGTGAAGTATGCTCGGGTGTCTACGTCTATTCCTACTGTGAATATGTGGTGGGCTCAGACGATGAATCCGAGGAATCCGATGGATAGCATGGCTCATACCATTCCTATATAACCGAATGGCTCTTTTTTCCCTGCGTAGTAGGCTACAACGTGGGAGATGATTCCGAATCCTGGGAGGATTAGGATGTAGACTTCTGGGTGACCAAAGAATCAGAAGAGGTGTTGGTACAGTACGGGGTCTCCTCCTCCTGCTGGGTCGAAGAAGGTTGTGTTGAGGTTTCGGTCGGTGAGGAGCATAGTGATGCCAGCGGCAAGGACGGGGAGAGATAGGAGGAGTAGGACTGCAGTGATAAGTACGGATCAGACGAATAGAGGGGTTTGGTATTGTGATAGGGCTGGAGGTTTTATGTTGATTGCTGTTGTAATGAAGTTGATGGCTCCAAGGATTGAGGAAATGCCTGCTAGATGAAGGGAGAAAATGGCTAGGTCTACTGAAGCTCCAGCGTGGGCTAGGTTGCCAGCCAGGGGTGGGTACACGGTTCAACCTGTTCCTGCTCCTGCTTCGACTGTGGAGGAGGCTAGGAGGAGTAGGAAGGATGGGGGAAGTAGTCAGAAGCTTATGTTGTTCATTCGGGGGAATGCCATGTCTGGGGCTCCGATTATTAGTGGAACTAGTCAGTTTCCGAAGCCTCCAATCATGATCGGTATAACTATAAAGAAGATTATTACGAAGGCGTGGGCCGTGACGACTACGTTGTAGATTTGGTCGTCGCCTAGTAGGGCACCGGGTTGGCCTAGTTCTGCTCGGATGAGGAGGCTTAGAGCGGTACCTACTATTCCGGCTCATGCACCGAAAATTAGGTACAGTGTACCAATGTCTTTGTGGTTGGTTGAGAATAATCATCGGTTAATGAATGTCACAGGTAAGATGGCTGAGTGTATAAGCGTTAGGCTGTAGCCCTTTTGACAGAGGTTCAATTCCTCTTCTTATCGGCCCTGTAGTGAAGTTCATGGTGAGTTGCAAGCTCATTGATGTGCGTTGACTGCGTGCCGGGGCCTTAGACGGAAGCCAGTTGGTTTAGGCATATAGCTGTTAACTATATTATTGTGGGATCAAAGCCCACCTGTCTAGTGTTGAAGGTTCTAGCTTAATTAAAGCATCTGGGTTGCATTCAGAAGATGCAGGGAAATGTCCTGCGAATCTTAGCAGAAACTAAGAGGGTTTAACTCTTGTTTAAGGCTTTGAAGGCCTTCGGTTTAGGTGATCCTAAGTTTCTTAGACGATGGTCAGGATTAGGGGGGATAGGGGGAGGAGGGTGATAGACATTGTGACTAGAATGGATACTGATGTGTTAACGGGTTTGTTGGTGTACCACTGTTTTATGTGGTTTGTGGTGTGTGGGGGGAGTGTGATTGTTGCGCAGTATGCGAGACGGAGGTAGAAGAACAGGCTTAGGAGGGAGAGGAGGGCGATGATTGTTGCTACTGGGGCTATTTCCTGTTTGGTTAGTTCTTGGATGATGAGTCACTTGGGGAGGAAGCCTGTCAGGGGTGGGAGGCCTGCTAGGGAGAGTAGGGTTAGTATCAGTATTGCGCTTAGTGCTGGGGTTTTTGTTCAGGTAGTTATTAGTGTGGAGAGTTTTAAGGTCTTGATTGAGTTTAGGGTGAGGAATACAGCAGCGGTTATTATAGCGTATAGGTAGAAGTTGAACAGAGCTAGTTTGGGGCTATAGATGATGATAATAGCCATTCAGCCTAGGTGGGAAATGGATGAGAAGGCTAGGATTTTTCGGGTTTGGGTTTGATTTAGGCCTACTCATCCACCTAGGGCTGCAGAGAGGATGGCCATGGAAGTCAGAAGGATGGGGTTTAGGGATTGTGAGGTTATGAAAAGGAGCGTGATTGGTGGGAATTTTATGGCTGTGGATAGCACAAGGCCAGTGGTAAGGGAGCAGCCTTGAAGGACTTCGGGGAATCAAAAGTGGAATGGGGCCAGTCCTAGTTTTATTGCGATGGCTGCGGTTAGAATAACGCAGGATGTTGGACAGGTTAGTTGGGTAATATCTCACTGCCCGGTTTGTCATGCGTTGGTCATGCTAGAGAATAGGACCAGAGTGGAGGCGGCTGCTTGTACTAAAAAGTATTTAGTTGCTGCCTCGATGGCTCGGGGGTGGTGGGATTTTGAGATTAGGGGGAGGATTGCTAGGGTATTGAGTTCAAGTCCGGCTCAGGCTATGATTCAGTGGTTGCTTGAGATTGTGATGGTTGACCCTAGGAGTAGGCTGGTGGCGAAGATTAGTTTTGCCTGGGGGTTCATTAGCAGGGGAAGGAGTTGAACCATCATTTTCGGGGTATGGGCCCGATAGCTTGTTTAGCTGACCCTACTAGAAAATAATATAAGGGAAGTATGGAGGGCTTTGATCCCTTTAGTGCAGGTTCAATTCCTGCTTTTCTAAGTTAGTAGGAAATGAGAGGGTTAGTATACCTCTATGTTCACTTTATCATAGTGACCCTTAGTGTTCAGGCACATTTCCTTTAGGTCTATATGTAAGGAGGTAGGCCTGCGTAGCAGATTGGTATGCTGGTATGTCATAAGCATAGGGCTAGTGTGAGTGGGAGGAAGTTTTTTCATAGTAGGTGCATTAGTTGGTCGTATCGGAACCGTGGGTAGGAGGCACGGATTCATAGGAAGCCCGCTGACAGGAGTAGGACTTTTGTGGCTAGAATGACCGGGAATAGCTCTTGGGGTGGGTTGAAGACGCTAGGGTTGAAGAATAGGATAGCGGTTAGTGTATTTATAAGTATAATGTTGGCATATTCAGCCAGGAAGAATAGGGCGAAGGGGCCTGCTGAGTATTCGACATTGAATCCTGAGACTAGTTCAGATTCTCCCTCTGTGAGGTCAAATGGGGCACGATTTGTCTCGGCGAGTGTAGAGACATATCATATTATGGCTAGGGGTCAGCAGGCGAAAATGAGGTATAGGGGTTCTTGGGTAACTGCCAGGGTGCTTAGAGTGTAGTTTCCGCTGAGTAGGATTACGGATAGGAGGATGATGGCCAGGGTTACTTCATAGGAGATGGTCTGAGCTACTGCTCGTAGCGCTCCAATTAGGGCATATTTTGAGTTAGAGGCTCAGCCGGATCAGAGGATAGAGTAGACTGCTAGGCTTGATATAGTTAGTAGGAATAGTAGGCCTAGGTTGAGGTCTGCAAGGGAGAAGGGCATGGGAAGTGGGATCCAGATAGAGATTGCGAGGAGAAGGGCTAGGACAGGAGTTGCAAGAAATAGGATTGGGGAGGATGTTGAGGGACGGATGGGTTCTTTGATGAATAGCTTAATCCCATCCGCTAGGGGTTGGAGGAGTCCGAATGGGCCGACAATGTTTGGGCCCTTTCGACCTTGCATGTAGCTTAAGATTTTGCGTTCAACTAGTGTTAGGAAGGCTACTGCAATTAGGATTGGGAGAGCATAGGAAAGGGCTATGATAAGGTTGATTAAGAGGGGGTAGTTGGTCATGGGGAAGCTAGGGAGAGGATTTGAACCTCTGAATTAAAGGACTTAAGCCTTTTGCATTTGCCGAGCTCTGCCACGCTAGCTGGCCCTTTTCTAGGGTGTGGTGGAGTGTGATAGCCTTTTGTGATTAAGTTGATTTCATCACTTAAGGCGAAGGCTTGCTTGTGGTATTGGCCTCACTTTTCCTATCCTTTCGTACTGGGAAGAGTTCATCATAGATAGAAACCGACCTGGATTGCTCCGGTCTGAACTCAGATCACGTAGGACTGTTAATCGTTGAACAAACGAACCCTTAGTAGCGGCTGCACCACTAGGATGTCCTGATCCAACATCGAGGTCGTAAACCTCCCCGTCGATACGGACTCTCGAGGGAGATTGCGCTGTTATCCCTGGGGTAGCTTGGTCCATTGATCAATTATATTGGGTCTGGTTGCTGTTAGCACGTCGAGGGGTTGCTCTTGGTCTGGAGGGATGGTCTAATATTTGGAGGATTTGTTTTTCTCCAAGGTCGCCCCAACCGAAAAACGCGGGCCAGTGGCTTGGGATGTAAGTGTGCCCAGTGGGGGTTTATGTATTTTGGGGTGGCCGTTGGTTTTAAAGTTCCACAGGGTCTTCTCGTCTTATGTGTTTATCCCTGCTTTCGCACAGGGAGATCAATTTCACCGATTGCCTGCAAGAGACAGTTAAGACCTCGTTTAGCCATTCATACTAGTCTCGATTTATGGGACAATTGATTGCGCTACCTTTGCACGGTTAGGATACCGCGGCCGTTGAACATTGAGTCACTGGGCAGGCATCACCTTCAATACTTGTTTTGGTTTGCTGAAGGCTATGTTTTTGGTAAACAGTCGGGCCTTGACGGGTTTGCCTAGTTCCTTTTGCAGGTTTTAATCTTTCTTAATGGACGCTCCTCTGTCGGGTTAACAATGTGGGGTAATACTCTGCTTGTTGGATTGTTCGTATATTAGGGATTTGTTAATAATGTATGGATGTAAGCTTGCGTCGTAGAGGGAGGACCCTGGTTACTCATTCTAGCATAAATTCTCCTATTTGAGTATAGGTTAGCCTGTTAGTGAGGAGGGATTCATATGGTTGGGATATTTTTGAGGTACGGAGCTTTAACGCACTCTTTGTTGATGGCTGCTTGAGGGCCCACAATAGGTTCGTATAGAGGTTATTTATCCGCTCGTGGAGATTGTACTCTTTTTTAAAGGAGCTGTACCTCCTTTAAATAGCCCTTAATTCGCTTCATTAGGGTTTGTTGTTTCCTTGGAGAAGAATTAAGAGTGAACTTAGATTCGTTTCACAGGCAACCAGCTATCACCCAGCTCGATTGGCTTTTCACCTCTACCTACAAGTCGTCCCACTCTTTTGCAACAGAGACGGGTTCGCTCAATAATAGCTGCTCATAGGTAGCTCGCTTGGGTTTCGGGATGGCAAACTTAAATTCATTTTGCTTGGTTTTTCTTGCTAGACCATGATGCAAAAGGTACAAGGGTTGATCTTTGCTTTTTTTAGCTTGGCTTATTTCACTGCTATTTCATCTTTCCCTTACGGTACGTGGTCTCTATCGCTCCAATGGTGTCTTTTCTATCGCCTATACTGGGACTGAAAAATGCTTTAGTTGAGTTTAGGGAGTAGCTTTGTTATTCCAGGTCAATGTATGTTGGGCTAGAATTTGGCATCAAGACGATCTGGTTTGAGCAGATATCTTTCAGGTGTAAGCTGAATGCTTTCGTTAAAGCTACGTCTTGGTGTCCTAAGTGCACCTTCCGGTACACTTACCTTGTTACGACTTACCTCATCTTTGGCTGGGTGGCTTATTAGGTATGGTGGGGGTTGGTTCGCTTTTGAGGAGGGTGACGGGCGGTATGTACGTGCCCCAGGGCCGGCTTAAAGAGGGCTCGATTGTCCCACTTTACTGCTAAATCCGCCTTCCAGGGATAGTTTCATATCCCTTTGCCGTATGTTCTAGTTTAGAAAATGTAGCCCATTGCTTCCATCCCATAGGCTATACCTTGACCTGTCTTATTAGCGTGGTTAGGGCTATTGCGCTCACTGTTGGGCCGTCATGAAAGGTGAGCTGGCGACGGCGGTATATAGGCTGATTTGGGCAAGGGATGGTCAGGTAATATCGTGGATCATCGATTATAGAACAGGCTCCTCTAGGTGGGTTTGGGGCACCGCCAAGTCCTTAGAGTTTTAAGCGTTTGTGCTCGTAGTTCTCGGGCGGACGCTCAGGTAATATCGAGCATCGAGATTTAGGGCCAGGCATAGTGGGGTATCTAATCCCAGTTTGGGCCCTGGCTTTCGTGGATTTCAATTAATCGTTATTCTAAGATCTTCTTTGAGGACGGAGGCCTTATGGGCATCTTGGGCTTATGACAGCTCAGTTGCTTTTTAATCTTAGCTACTTGGATAGCATGTGACCACTCTTTACGCCGTTGTAATGTTAATTTGGGTCTCCTGTATGACCGCGGTGGCTGGCACAGGATTTACCGACCCTGAGTTGCTGTGGCTAAGTCAAGTTTACACTCATTGCTTAATATTGACTACTGCTGAGGACCCGTGGGGGCGTGGCAATTGCTAGGCGTCTTGGGCTACAGTAAAGGTGAGCCTGATACCCGCTCCTATCTACCTGAGGGTTTAGGTGTCCAGGGCATCTACACTGGAGTGCGGATACTCGCATGTATAAACCCAGCAATAACTAACAGTAAGGTTAGGACTAAGTCTTTTGTCCTTGGGTGTGTTTGGTCAGCCGTCTTGACATCTTCAGTGTCATGCTTTTTGTAAGCTACAAGGAC